GATTCATTCATTAGTAAAGCCGAAGCCAATAGGAGTACTATTGTGAAAAAGTTAAGACCGCGGGCTCGAGGACGTAGTTATCTGATAAAAAGACCGACATGTCATATAACAATTGTATTAAAAGATAAATCTAAATCATTTTTAGATCAATCTAAGATTTAGATTCATATAAAAAAAATATGGATGAAAAATAAAATAGAATAGAAAAATATGGGACAAAAAATAAATCCACTTGGTTTCAGACTTGGTACAACTCAAAGTCATCATTCCTTTTGGTTCGCACAACCAAAAAATTATTCCGGGGGCCTACAGGAAGATGCAAAAATACGGAATTGTATCAAGAACTATGTACAAAAAAAAAGGAAAATATCCTCAGGTTTCGAAGGAATTGCACGTATAACAATTAAAAAAAAAATTGATTTGATCCAAGTCATAATCTATATTGGATTCCCAAATTTATTAATAGAGGGGCAAACACGAGGAATCGAAGAATTACAGATGAATGTACAAAAGGAGTTTCATTCTGTAAACCGGAGACTCAACATTGCTATCACAAGAGTTGAAAAACCTTATGGACAACCTAATATTCTTGCAGAATATATAGCTTTACAATTAAAAAATAGAGTTTCGTTTCGAAAAGCAATGAAAAAAGCTATTGAATTAACTGAACAAACAGATACAAAAGGAATTCAAGTGCAAATAGCAGGCCGTATCGACGGAAAAGAAATTGCACGTGTTGAATGGATCAGAGAGGGTAGAGTTCCCCTACAAACAATTCGCGCTAAAATTGATCATTGTTCCTATACAATTCGAACTATTTATGGAGTATTAGGTATAAAAATTTGGATATTTGTAGACGAGGAATAATCAACCTTGTCTTCCCATTCTGTCCAGTGATAAAACAAAAAATGACAAACTCTTTCATTCTTTTTTCGTTAAAAATAAAAAAATGAACAATTCTAATTCTATAAGGTTAAATATAAATTCGATTGATCATTTGGTATAATTGCTATGCTTAGTGTGTGACTCGTTAGTTTTTTCTTTATAGTTTCAAGTTGGGATTCAAAAAAAAAAACAAACTGACCCCTGCTATAAACTTTGTAATTATATAAAATAAACTAATAACCAACTTATTGCTTCGTATTGTCGAGATCCCAAGAAACAGTCACTATATGAATGAGTGGATCTATCATATGGTTGTAGCAACTGAAATTCTTTCAACAAAAAATAGATCTGATTATGGGTTGTAAAGCAAAAAAAAAAAATAAAGGGATGTGGATAAATGGAAGGATGATAGAAAGAAAGAACAAAAATATCAATGATATATGATTCCAATATGTATGGTCTATGAATCACGTCATAAAAGGCAGTGTGATAAAGCATCAATACTGATAATCAATACTGATAAGATAATTATAAATATAAGAATTTTAAAATGAAATAATTTTAAATAGAATAAAATAATAAAGAGCCTTCAGGTTAATAAAAACTGAGGAAATTGACTTGGGAACGAATTTTGTTGGAAGCTCCATTGCAAAGTTCGGACCTAACCATTAATGGAGAAGCTATGGGAACGACAGAACCTGTGACTGCATAGGCTTCTATTGAAAACGAATCCTAATAATTCATTGGGTGGGATGGCGGAACGGACCAAGAAAAAATTGATTTATTCTGAGAGGTTATGAATTGAACCTTCGAATGAAACAGGAAAGAGTAAATATTCGCCCGCGAAACCTCTATTTATTGGATTACAATCTTTTGTCGTAATTCGATAGAGGTAAAAAAAAAATAAGGAAAGGATTCGTCATGTTATAAAAATAAAAAAGAGAAACATTACATTATCTATAAAGATACATAAATGTACACACACGTCTAGCTGTATTGTATATCTTGTATCTACATCTTCCTTCTTATGTAAGAAATTAAATATCAATAAAAGCCATTACTTGGTGTATTATCTATTAATGTGTACCTATTAATGTGTATCTATTAATGTGTATCTATAATATTATTTTATTGAATTTGAATCCTTTCATTCGCGAGGAGCTGGATGAGAAGAAACTCTCATGTCCGGTTCTGCAGTAGAGATGGAATTAAGAAACAACCATCGACTATAACCCCAAAAGAACCAGATTTCGTAAACAGCATAGAGGAAGAATGAAAGGAATATCTTGTCGAGGCAATCATATTTGTTTCGGCAGATACGCTCTTCAGGCACTTGAACCTGCTTGGATTACAGCTAGACAAATAGAAGCAGGGCGAAGAGCAATGACACGATATGCGCGTCGTGGTGGAAAAATATGGGTACGTATATTTCCCGACAAACCTGTTACAGTAAGACCCGCGGAAACACGTATGGGTTCGGGGAAGGGATCCCCTGAATATTGGGTATCCGTTGTTAAACGGGGTCGAATACTTTATGAAATGGGTGGAGTATCAGAAACTGTAGCTAGAGCAGCTATCTCAATAGCTGCGCGCAAAATGCCTATACGAACTCAATTTCTTATTTCAGGATAGAGATGTAGAACTAAAAAAAAAAAAGGGGTATTGGGGATGAAAAAACAACCGCAGGTTTATTTATTTCTGGACGGACAATATTTCTTTTTTTTCTTTCATACTTTTGCATTGAAATAACAGATTGAAATAAAAATGATATGATTCAACCTCAGACCCTTTTGAATGTAGCGGATAACAGCGGAGCTCGAAAATTGATGTGTATTCGAATCATAGGAGCTGGTAATCACCGATATGCTCATATTGGTGATGTTATTGTTGCTGTAATCAAAGAAGCAGTTCCCAATATGCCTCTAGAAAGATCAGAAGTAATTAGAGCTGTAATTGTACGTACATGTAAAGAACTCAAACGTGAAAACGGTATGATAATACGATATGACGACAATGCTGCAGTTGTCATTGATCAAGAAGGAAATCCAAAAGGAACTCGAGTTTTTGGTGCGATCGCTCGAGAATTGAGACAGTTAAATTTTACTAAAATAGTTTCATTAGCTCCCGAAGTATTATAAATAGTAGTAGATGAGACTATGATATAGTATAGGGTATCTGAAATAGATCAAATAGATCAAATTAGTAGATTGTGTCTCACGTATATACTTAAAAAAAAAAAGAAAAAAAAGGAAACATGTTGATTATATCAAAATTAGGAGGAACCTATAATTCTAGTTCGTCATGGGTAGGGACACTATTGCCGATCTAATAACTTCTATAAGAAATGCTGACACGGATAAAAAAGGAAGGGTTCGAATAGCATCTACAAATATCACCGAAAACATTATTAAAATACTTCTACGAGAAGGTTTTATTGAAAACGTTCGGAAACATCAGGAGAGTAACAAATATTTCTTGGTTTCAACTCTGCGACATAGAAAAACCAGAAAAGGAATATATAAAACTAGAACCATTTTAAAGCGTATCAGCCGGCCCGGCTTACGAATTTATTCCAACTATCAACGAATTCCTAAGATTTTAGGTGGAATGGGAATTGTAATTCTTTCTACTTCTCGAGGTATAATAACAGATCGAGAAGCTCGACTAGAAAGAATTGGAGGAGAAATTTTGTGTTATATATGGTAATCTTCCACCTCTGGTATCCGAATTTGATCTCTAACTTCCTATTTGTAAAATAGAGAGGAAAAGTGAGTTATATAACTATTCCTCCATTAGTTGATACTTCAAGGAGGTTACCTGGAATGAAAGAACAAAAATTGATTCATGAGGGTTTAATTACTGAATCACTTCCCAACGGTATGTTCCGGGTCCGTTTAGATAATGAAGATCTAATTCTAGGATATGTTTCAGGGAGGATCCGCCGCAGTTTTATACGGATACTACCGGGAGATAGAGTAAAAATTGAAGTAAGTCGTTATGATTCAACCAGGGGACGTATAATTTATCGACTTCGCAACAAAGATTCGAATGATTAGGTTATTTTTTTAACCATGGGTATACAATTCGAAGTTCAAAAAAAATTCAAGAGACTTATTCTCTTCCAAGAAGTGGATTCAGAATTAAGGTAAGGAATAAAAAATATGAAAATAAGGGCTTCCGTTCGTAAAATTTGTGAAAAATGTCGACTGATTCGCAGGCGTGGACGAATTATAGTGATTTGTTCCAATCCGAAACATAAACAGAGACAAGGGTAATTCTTCTAAAAAAGAACTTTACTTTAAAAAAAAAAAAAAAAAATATATATATATGTAAAAATAAGGTAAAGGATCTGTTTTAACATGAAATGGATATCTCCGTATCTTTTCTTTTTGTATATTTCTGACTCATAAATATGAGATGATAAAATATGACAAAAGCTATACCAAGAATTGGTTCACGTAGGAATGGGCGTATTGGTTCACGTAAGAATGGACGTAGAATACCAAAAGGCGTTATTCATGTTCAAGCGAGTTTCAACAATACCATTATAACTGTTACAGATGTACGAGGTCGGGTAGTTTCTTGGGCCTCCGCCGGTACTTCTGGATTCAAAGGCACAAGAAGAGGAACACCTTATGCTGCTCAAGCCACAGCGGTAAATGCTATTCGTACAGTGGTTGATCAGGGTATGCAACGAGCAGAAGTTATGATAAAGGGTCCTGGTCTCGGAAGAGATGCAGCATTACGAGCCATTCGTAGAAGTGGTATATTATTAAGCTTCGTACGTGATGTAACACCTATGCCACATAATGGATGTCGACCTCCTAAAAAAAGACGTGTGTAGAAATAAGAATTAAACCAATTTCAAGAGAAATAAATGATCAAATAATAATACTAGTATAGTATGGTTCGAGAGGAAGTAGCAGGATCCACTCGAACACTGCAGTGGAAGTGTGTTGAATCAAGAGTAGACAGTAAGCGTCTTTATTATGGTCGTTTCATTCTGTCACCACTTATGAAAGGTCAAGCTGATACCATCGGTATTGCCATGCGAAGGGCCTTACTTGGAGAAATAGAAGGAACATGTATCACACGTGCAAAATCTAAGAAGGTGC